TAAAAAAGATAGCGAAAAAAATTATCCCTAGAGTCGAGACTAATAAAAATGTATAAACCAATGCTTCCATAGATTCGATTGTGGTTTACAATTATAGCTTCCATACCTGTTTACTTGGGATTATTTTCCCGATAATGATAAAAAAGAAAGAGTAAACAAAAAAAAGGGGGCGGTGATTCAAATCAAGATTGCGCTAGTATCCTATGTCAAATCAAAAAAAAATAGAGGCAAAACAAAAAATAACAAAGCAATGTTGGATTAAACTCCTTGTCTTCTTGTAGTTGGATCCCCAATTTTTTGGAATGCGCCAAATTCTACTTGAAGATCCAAATCGGGGTCAATACCAGCAAAAACATCTCTGAACAAGGTTCTAGACCCATGCCAAATGTGTCCGAAAAAGAAGAGTAGGGCAAAGGAAGCATGTCCAAAAGTAAACCAACCCCTCGGACTACTACGAAAAACTCCATCTGATTTCAAAGTAGCACGGTCTAATTCGAAGATTTCACCCAATTGAGCACGTCTAGCATATTTTTTCACAGCAGCAGGATCGCTATAACTGACTCCGTTAAGTTCACCACCGTAAAACTCAACAGTTACACCCACTTGTTCAACGCTATACTTAGATTCCGCTCTTCTAAAAGGAACATCAGCTCTAACAATTCCGTCTCCATCTATCAAAACGACCGGAAAGGTTTCAAAAAAAGTAGGCATACGGCGTACAAAGAGTTCACGTCCTTCTTTATCTCTAAAAATAGGGTGTCCTAACCATCCAACAGCTATTCCATCGCCGTTGTCCATTGAGCCCGCTCTAAATAATCCTCCTTTCGCCGGATTATTCCCAATGTAATCATAAAAAGCCAATTTCTCAGGAATTTTCGACCAAGCTTCTGATAAACTTTGATTTTCGGCTAGCCCAGCACTTACTCGTCGGTATATTTCTTGCTGAAAGTATCCCTGATCCCATTGATAACGGGTGGGACCAAATAATTCGATCGGAGTAGTTGCTGAACCATACCACATAGTTCCGGCAACAACAAAAGCTGCAAAAAATACAGCAGCGATACTACTCGAAAGAACGGTTTCAATATTGCCCATACGTAATCCTTTGTATAGACGTTGAGGCGGACGGACACTAAGATGGAATAAACCGGCTAATATGCCTAATGTCCCTGCTGCAATATGATGAGAGGCTATTCCTCCTGGAACAAAAGGATCAAAGCCTTCCACACCCCATGCTGGACTTACAGGTTGTACTTTTCCAGTCAGTCCATAAGGATCGGACACCCATATTCCGGGACCGTACAAGCCTGTTACATGAAATGCACCAAAACCAAAACAAGCCACCCCAGAAAGAAATAAATGAATGCCAAAAATCTTAGGCAAATCCAACGAAGGCTTTCCTGTACGTTCATCAGAAAATATTTCTAGATCCCAATACACCCAATGCCAAATAGCTGCCAAAAAGCACAAGCCAGAAAACACAATATGCGCTCCGGCCACACCTTCGTAACTCCAAATGCCGGGATCCGTTATAGTTCCCCCTGTAATACTCCAACCGCCCCATGAATTGGTTATTCCCAAACGAGTCATGAAAGGTATAACGAACATACCCTGTCTCCACATTGGATCAAGAACGGGGTCAGAGGGATCAAAAACTGCTAATTCATATAGAGCCATTGAACCGGCCCAACCAGCAACCAAAGCTGTATGCATGATATGGACAGAAATCAACCGGCCGGGATCATTCAATACGACGGTATGAACACGATACCAAGGTAAACCCATGGAAATACCCCTTTATCAAAGAAAAATGACACTATGTTACTTTATTGCATTGGAAAAGACTATGACTATGCAATGGATCCCCTTTTGTTCAATGGATTTCCTTGGAACAAGGGTTAATGTTTGTTCTATTCTGTTGGTAATAATAGAACAATTGTGTTTGTAGGAACAAAGAGAAACAAATCTATTCTATACTCGATAAGTAGCAATACGCAATGGGGAGTTGATACCATCGTCTATCAGGAAATGAAATGCTTTCATAGCCGTTTATTATTGGAAGGTTATATTGGGAAGAATTTTCCTTTATTTATTCTGTCTTTTAAAACTAAACCTTTACAATCTATCCAGAAAATCGAATAAAGTTTGATATTATAAAGACAATAACTCTAATTATTATTATTACGTTTCCACATCAAAGTGAAATAGAGTAATTAATTATTTTTTCTTTCATTTAATGCCTATTGGTGTTCCAAAAGTTCCCTTTCGAAGTCCTGGAGAGGAAGATGCATCTTGGGTTGACGTATAGTGCGACTTGTCAGATATATTGGGTCATATGGGATTTCCCCGTTCTCTCTCCCGATTGAGATATCCTCCCTTTCGCCCAAGAAAGATTGATTGAATCATCCAAAATTTGGAGCGTGAAATGCAATTAGATCTATTTTTTAGTTTTAGGGGGATTTAAATTAATATTATCAGTTAGAATTTTTTATGGTTGGCTCAGTTGGACCAACAAAATGAAGTATCCAGGCTCCGTTTATAAAAAGCCCAATTCCAATTGGGAATATATTGAAGATTATTACTTGTATTATCTAGTTTATTTACTTTAACTCTTAAAACTCTTAATTGTTTCGATTTGAAATGAAAAATAGAAAAAGAGCGATCTCAATCTCAATCTTAATCACTCGAATAAAGTAATGAATAGGTTGAATATTGAAATTGATGAAAGAAAAGATATGAAATAAATAAAAAAAACGGGAAATTTTAACAAAAAATAAACAAGTGGTATTGGAAACATTTGTCCTATATGGGCAAATAGAAATCGGACAGATCTTTACCCGGAGTAGAGCATAAACCTAAAAAAATGAAGGAGACCCATTCAAGAACAAGAAAATGACATCGTGATTTGTATTGGATCTCGATGATATGATACATCAATGAAAAGTAAGTTCGATAAGGTTAGTAAATTATATATTTTTTTTTTGATTTTAGTAGAATTTAATTCTATTTTAATTATAGAAATATTATTCTATTATTATATGGATAATTAGGTAATTTCGGGAAAGAAGCAAAAAGTAATCTTTCTTGAAAAATAGAAAAGGAGACTCTTAATTAGTTATTATAAGTTGGAAAAACCTCTATGAAAAATAAAAAAAGATCTAGAATCTACACATTGATTTTTTGTCAAAATTTGGTTTGAACCGTATGCATCAAAAGGTGCATGTACGGTTCCTAAGGGATACTATTTTACCCTAATCAACCGACTTTATCGAGAACGATTACTTTTTTTAGGCCAAGAAGTCGATAGCGAGATCTCGAATCAACTTATTGGTCTTATGGTATATCTCAGTATCGAGGACGATACCAAGGATTTGTATTTGTTTATAAATTCTCCAGGCGGGTGGGTAATACCCGGAGTAGCTATTTATGATACCATGCAATTTGTGCGACCAGATGTACATACAATATGCATGGGGTTAGCTGCTTCAATGGGATCTTTTATCCTGGTTGGAGGAGAAATTACCAAACGTTTAGCATTCCCTCACGCTTGGCGCCAATGAGTTTTTAGTTTGAGTGAAAAAAGAAGACTATGCCTTCACCATATGAAATATTAATATTAAGTAAAAATAGCATGGCACTTTGAATTCGATATGAGAAATTATTCTTTTTTTTTAGTTTCAAAATATTTGATTATGTATCGAAAGAGTAGTATGAGATGAAGAGTATTCTCGATTTTATATTTTATATCAGGAGTCCATTTCAGCGTCACAAACTTTTTTTCATAAAAAAAGACTCTATTTAGGTTTGAAAGAGTACAAAAAAAAATTTTCCTTATTTTTTGGATCAAAAAGAAACTTTGGGATTGCTAAACTATAAAATGAAATAAATATATAAAGCAACGGAGCCATCATAGTATTTTTAAGTTCCTACGAAAAGAAGGGTGGTAATTGGATAATTTACTGATCTGGATCTGATCGATTCTATATTTTTTCTTTCTTCAACGGAAAAAAAGTAAATTCCATTGTCGAGCCGTATGCAATGCGAAAAAGATGCACGTACGGTTGTTCAATTCTATCTTTTTTATTGTTATTCCATATTTCTTCTCTTCGCCTAATTGTGCGAGATAGAAGAACTTTTTTTATGATATATCATCAGGGTAATGATTCATCAACCCGCAAGCTCTTTTTATGAGGCGCAAACGGGAGAATTTCTCCTGGAAGCGGAAGAACTTTTAAAATTGCGTGAAACCCTCACAAGGGTTTATGTACAACGAACGGGCAAACCCTTATGGGTTATATCCGAAGATCTCGAAAGGGATGTTTTTATGTCAGCAACAGAAGCCCAAGCTCATGGAATTGTTGATCTTGTAGCAGTCGAATAAAACGAATAAAAATAGTTTAACATTTGCGATTTTTTTTTATTACTAGATTTACCAGTCTGGATTTACTATTCTATTAACTAGAAATACATTCGGTTAGGATTGATCTAAACCAGCCCATTATGTATATGATTCAACATGCCAACTATTAAACAACTTATTAGAAACACAAGACAGCCAATCAGAAATGTCACGAAATCCCCCGCTCTTCGGGGATGCCCTCAGCGCCGAGGAACATGTACTAGGGTGTATGTGTGACTCGTTCAGATTATGAGCTGGAACAAAAACAAATGAAAGGAAATACCAGTATCAATGATCCGTACTGGTGAATAGTCTAAAACTCCAGTCATTCTCTAAAATTAATAAAATGAAAAAGATCAGTTCATCTATTGGGTATGAAATTTATGGTTTCTGTTGGTATAAATCGGATTTAAGATAAGAAAAAACTTCCCATCGGTAACGAATGTTATCCGTTTAGCAGGGAATCTTATTTTAAGAGCAAAAAAATTCTGCTCCCATTCTTGCAAGAACGGACTAACAGGGTCAGCTATCCAGCTAACCTTCAAAATTAAATACCGTTACTGTATAGGTGGATCTCGTTGTGAAAGACCTATTACTGGAGAATTCATGGGTAGAGCCAAAAAGTTTGAACTGTACAAGTTATCAATAAAATTCTGGAAATGAAGTGAAGTAAAAGGCTCCGGTGTATAGAAAGGACCTCACCGTTTAAAAAGTAACCATAGAAACGAAGGAACCCACTATTTCTTTAATCATCTATATTTAATTTGAATTTACATTTTTTTTATTTACTTTTGTTTGATACATTAATACAATTAATTTCTTATTTTTTTTGTCTTGTTTCAAGACGAAATGTCGAAAAAAAAAAAATAGTGGTTGGGAAGGTTATAGTAGCAAAAGCCATTGGAATTTTTATTTTATACATTGGAAAAATCCGTTTTGTTATTAATAGATCAGGATGAGAAAAGAATAACTCAAAGAAAGAAAATCAATTAGTTATTCATCAAAGTTTCATTTATTCAATGACTAGAGTTAAACGAGGATATATAGCTCGAAGACGAAGAAAAAAAATTCGTTTATTTGGATCAAGCTTTCGAGGGGCTCATTCAAGGCTTACTCGAACTATTGCTCAACAGAAAATAAGAGCTTTGGTTTCGGCTCATCGGGATAGAGATAGGCAAAAGAGGGATTTTCGTCGTTTGTGGATCACTCGGATAAACGCAGTAATTCGCGAAAAAGGGGTATACTATAATTATAGTAAATTTATACACGATCTGTACAAGAGACAGTTGCTTCTTAATCGTAAAATACTTGCACAAATAGCTATATTAAATAGGAATTGTATTTATATGATTTACAATGAGATCATAAAAAACGAAGATTCGAAAGAATACCTCGAAATTATTTAAATTAAGTTCCCCGGAGTTTATTCTCCGGGAGTATAGAGTAGAAATTAGTCTGAGAAAATACGATAAATAGAAATAAATAAAAATCAACAAATCCATTCAAAAAAAAATTCCCAAATTTTATATTATCTTACGACGTGACAATCAAATTTATATTTTTCTAGATTCTCATATTTTTTTAGAACAAAACCGCAATCCGTTAAATTTAAATATTAAATAAAAAGAATAAGTCTATTTTTTTTTATTTATTTTTGTTTCTAAAACTAGCAGTTCTAGTAGTCGACTCGGTTCTTTCAAATTGTTTCTCATTATTAAGAAAAGGTAACAAAGATAAAATACGAGCTTGTTTTATAGCAATAGTAATTAATCGTTGTTGTTTTAAGGTCAATCTATTTACTCGCCTAGATAAAATTTTTCCTTGTTCACTAATAAATCGACTAATTAAACTCATGTTTCTATAATCAATTCGATCCCCCGATTGGATCGGGGGCAAACGCCTACGAAACGATCGCTTGGATTTAATAAAGGGTCGCTTGGATTTATCCATAGTTTGTTTAGTTTATTCCTTATACCGAAAATCCTATTTCTTAATTCTTCTTTTTTTTAGGTCCAGCCAAAATAGGATTCGATTTGTTTATTTCTATTTTATATATTATATATAATAATAATTTAATTAATCTTTAATTATAATATAGAAAAAAAATTTCTATAAAAGAAAATCCTATATAATAATAATAAAAATTGTTTTGTCCCCTTACTTGAAAGGATAATAGACAGACGTCCGCTTCGATCTATTTCTTTATTTCTCCATGAATTGTATGTTGGTAACAATAGGGACAGAATTTTCGCAATTCCAACCGACTAGGCGTATTGTGTCGATTCTTTTGAGTAATATATCTGGAAACACCTCTTGATCCTTTATTAAGACTCTTTCGAACACAACCAGTACATTCTAAAATGACTTTTACTCGGACATCTTTACCCTTAGCCATGAACCTCCTTTGTATATTTGATTCAAGCAACTTTTCTATTTTTTTCTTTAAATAGAAAAGTTGCAAAAATAGAAGTTGCTAACTATAAATATAATTCGAAAGATTTTTTTTAAATCAATAGAGTAATAATAATATAGAAGTTAAGTAAAGAAATACTACGGAATTAAATTCAAAAGTTTTTTAATTATATTTCTAATCATAGTATTTCATTCTCTAATCTTCGTTAACCCCTTCCCATATCAATAACTAGAATGAAAAAAAGGGGAATGTCAACGCATCTGGGAAAAAACGATTGATTTCTATTAATAGACCAGCTAAAGACCCAAACCATAAAGTACTTAATACTGGTGCCACGGAAAGATATGTTTTGAAATCTCGCATTTCAAATTCTCCTTTTTAATTTCTTTACTGTATAAAATAATAGTAATCCATATCTAATCTATGATCCGATGTATATATGATAGTTAAAGACTACTTGTGTTTGTATAAGTCAAATTTAAATGTACAATAATATAATTAATATATTAGTTAATATAATTAATATATTAGTTTAATATAGTGGTTAATAGTAGATAAGATTTTTTTTTAAGAAAAAAAAGAACATGTCCTTTCCTACTGAACTGAACATTCCCGAAAAATCTTTTTTTTAGTTTACGACTGGTTTTTCATATACATAAATATAAAAATCCTTTCTATTTATATGATA